GTTAATGTAGCTTAATTCACCAAAGCAAGGCACTGAAAATGCCTAGACGAGTTGTTATACTCCATAGACACATAGGTTTGGTCCCAGCCTTCCTATTAGTTGTCAGTAAGATTACACATGCAAGTAACTGCACACCAGTGAGAATGCCCTCTAAATTATTTAATCAAAAGGAGCAGGCATCAAGCACGCTAAACAGCAGCTCTCCACGCCTTGCTAAACCACACCCCCACGGGATACAGCAGTGATAAAACTTAAGCAATAAACGAAAGTTCGACTAAGTTATACTGAATTTAGGGTTGGTAAATTTCGTGCCAGCCACCGCGGTCATACGATTAACCCAAACTAATACGAAACGGCGTAAAGTGTGTTTTAGAATACCAAAAAATAAAGTTAAATTTTATCTAAGCCGTAAAATGCACCAGCTAAAACAAAATAACCTACGAAAGTGACTTTAACACTCTAAGAGCACGACAACCAAGACTCAAACTGGGATTAGATACCCCACTATGCTTGGTCATAAACCTAAATGATTAACGAACAAAATCACTCGCCAGAGTACTACAAGCAACAGCTTAAAACTCAAAGGACTTGGCGGTGCTTAAAACCCATCTAGAGGAGCCTGTTCTACAATCGATAAACCCCGATAAACCTCACCACCCCTTGCTAATTCAACCTATATACCGCCATCCCCAGCGAACCCTATTAAGGTCACAGAGTAAGCACAAACATTTAGCATAAAAACGTTAGGTCAAGGTGTAGTCCATGGGGTGGAAAGAAATGGGCTACATTTTCTAATGACAGAATAATATCTCACCACAGCCCCTATGAAATTTAGAGGCCAAAGGAGGATTTAGTAGTAAACCGAGAATAGAGAGCTCGATTGAATAAGGCCATGAAGCACGTACACACCGCCCGTCACCCTCCTCCACCCTATACAATTATATTCCTAATCACAAAAACACAACACAAGAGGAGATAAGTCGTAACAAGGTAAGCATACTGGAAAGTGTGCTTGGAAAAATCAAAGTGTAGCTTAAATCCAAAGCATCCGGCCTACACCCGAAAGACTTCACGACTGACGTGACCACTTTGAAACTAAAACTAGCCTAACCTTCTACACCCCCAATAAACCTACAAATCCCAACTAAAACATTTACCAATAATCACTAATAGTATAGGAGATAGAAACTTCACCTAGCGCTATAGAAAAAGTACCGCAAGGGAAAGATGAAAGAACGCCTCAAAGTCTATAGAAGCAAAGCTTACCCCTTGTACCTTTTGCATAATGACCTAACTAGAACAATCTGACAAAAGAATTTAAGCCAGAATACCCGAAACCAAACGAGCTACTCACGAATAATTACCTAAGAACCAACTCATCTATGTAGCAAAATAGTGAGAAAATTCATGAGTAGAGGTGAAAAGCCTAACGAGCTTGGCGATAGCTGGTTACTCAGAAAAGAATTTCAGTTCAACCTCAAGTTAACCTAAAGTGACCCACCAAACCCCCTGTTAACTTAAACGTTAGTCTAAAGAGGGACAGCTCTTTAGAATAGGCTACAACCTTCAGTAGAGAGTAATCAAACCTCAACCCACAGTCGGCCTAAAAGCAGCCACCAATCAAGAAAGCGTTCAAGCTCAATATATAATATATTTTAATTCCTAAACCATACAATAACCTCCTACCAAATAACTGAGTTATTCTATTACTAAATAGAAGCAATACTGTTAATATAAGTAACAAGAATCTTCATTCTCCCAGCACAGGCTTATATCAGACCGAATGCCCACTGGTAGTTAACAACAAAATAAAACTACTCACCCCACAGACCCATTACTGAAAAACATTGTTAATCCAACACAGGCGTGCGCCAAGGAAAGATTAAAAAAAGTAAAAGGAACTAGGCAAAACCTAACCCCGCCTGTTTACCAAAAACATCACCTCCAGCATTACCAGTATTGGAGGCACTGCCTGCCCAGTGACACACGTTTAACGGCCGCGGTATCCTGACCGTGCAAAGGTAGCATAATCACTTGTCCTCTAACTAAGGACTGGAATGAACGGCCACACGAGGGTTAAACTGTCTCTTACTTTCAATCAGTGAAATTGACCTTCCCGTGAAGAGGCGGGAATATATCAATAAGACGAGAAGACCCTATGGAGCTTAAATCAATTAGCCCAAATAAGTACACCCAAATACCCAATGAAGGTATAAATAATTACTACCCCTGAGCTAAAAATTTCGGTTGGGGTGACCTCGGAGCATAACTAAACCTCCGAATAATCCAGCTTAGACATTACCAGTCAAAGCATTCATAAATCAACTGATCCAAATTAGCTTGATCAACGGAACAAGTTACCCTAGGGATAACAGCGCAATCCTATTATAGAGTTCATATCGACAATAGGGTTTACGACCTCGATGTTGGATCAGGACACCCCAGTGGTGCAACCGCTACTAACGGTCCGTTTGTTCAACGGTTAAAGTCCTACGTGATCTGAGTTCAGACCGGAGCAATCCAGGTCGGTTTCTATCTATTTACGATTTCTCCCAGTACGAAAGGACAAGAGAAATAAAGCCAACTCAACAGAGTGCTCTCAGCTTTAACAGATGGTAAACTCTTAATCTAGTAACCTACTCCACACCCTGCCCAAAACAAGGGCTTATTAAGATGGCAGAGCCCGGCAATTGCATAAAACTTAAAACTTTAGACCCAGAGGTTCAACTCCTCTTCTTAATATTTATGTTTGCTGCCAATCTCCTTCTACTAATTATCCCAATTATCGTAGCCATAGCCTTCCTTACATTAGTCGAACGAAAAATCCTAGGCTACATGCAACTCCGCAAAGGCCCCAACACCGTAGGCCCACACGGCCTACTTCAACCTTTTGCCGATGCAATAAAACTATACATTAAAGAACCCTTACGCCCCTTAGCTTCCTCAACATTACTCTACGTCACTGCACCAACACTAGCCCTATCCATCGCACTTACTATATGAACTCCTCTACCTATGCCATTTCCACTAATCAACTTAAACATAGGACTTCTATTTATCTTAGCTACATCAAGTCTAGCCGTATACTCAATTCTTTGATCAGGCTGAGCATCCAACTCCAAATACGCCTTAATTGGCGCCCTACGAGCAGTAGCCCAGACAATCTCATATGAGATCACCCTGGCCATTATTTTACTTTCAGTCCTCCTGATAAACGGGTCATTCACCCTATCTACCCTTATCACAACTCAAGAATACCTCTGACTTATCATTCCATCCTGACCCTTAACCATAATATGATTCATCTCCACCCTAGCAGAAACAAACCGAGCCCCCTTCGACCTAACAGAAGGAGAATCCGAACTAGTATCAGGTTTCAACGTAGAGTACGCCGCAGGTCCCTTCGCCCTATTCTTCATGGCGGAGTATACCAACATCATCATAATAAATGCCCTAACAACAACACTTTTCCTAGGAACATTATACAAACCCGACATACCGGAAACATATACAACAAACTTCATTACCAAAACCCTCTTGTTAACATCACTATTCCTATGAATTCGAGCATCATACCCACGATTCCGGTATGACCAACTTATACATCTACTATGAAAAAATTTCCTCCCATTAACACTGGCACTATGCATATGATATATTTCCCTTCCAGTCCTAATATCATGTATCCCTCCACAAATATAGAAATATGTCTGATAAAAGAGTTACTTTGATAGAGTAAATAATGGGGGTTTAACCCCTCCTATTTCTAGAATCGCAGGCCTCGAACCTGCTCTTAAGGATTCAAAATCCATCGTGCTACCAACACACACCCTATTCTATAACAGTAAGGTCAGCTAAACAAGCTATCGGGCCCATACCCCGAAAATGTTGGTTTATACCCTTCCCATACTAATCAACCCTATTACCCTCTTACTAGTCATAATCACAATCTTTACAGGAACTCTATTAACAATGATCAGCTCACACTGACTCCTGATATGAATTGGTTTAGAGATCAATATACTAGCCATCATTCCAATTCTAATAAAAAACTATAAACCTCGATCAACAGAAGCAGCCACAAAATATTTTCTCATGCAAGCAACAGCCTCGATACTACTAATATTTACTATTGTACTTAATGCCACATACTCCGGACAATGAAACATCACCAGCACCCACAACCAATTTACCCCTCTCACAATTACCATCGCATTATCGATAAAACTGGGAATAACCCCATTTCACTTTTGAGTACCTGAAGTCACACAAGGCATTTCACTATTGGCAGGAATGCTCCTCCTAACATGACAAAAACTAGCCCCTATATCTATCATGCTCCAAATCCACCCATGAATAAACCCAAATATTCTTCTACTGATTGCCCTCCTATCAATTCTAGCAGGAGGATGAGGGGGCCTGAATCAAACACAACTACGAAAAATCCTAGCCTATTCCTCCATCGCTCATATAGGTTGAATAATAGCTGTTCTTATGTTCTGCCCATCCCTCACAGTACTAAACCTACTAATCTACTTAGCATTGACCATCGTCATATTCACTATCCTAAACCTCAACATAAATACTACTATACTAACGCTATCAAACCTATGAAACAAAACCCCAATAATCACCCTAACAACTATGATTGCCCTTCTATCCCTCGGAGGACTTCCCCCGCTTACAGGCTTCCTACCTAAATGAATAATTATCCAAGAGTTATCAAAAAATAGTAACATCATCATAGTTATGACCATAACCACTATAGCATTACTAAATTTATACTTTTACATACGACTAATCTACAGCACCTCCCTAACCCTATTTCCCACATTTAACAACATAAAAATAAAATGACAACTTCAAACCATAAATCAAACCCGACTCATACCACCCCTAATCATTCTATCCACTCTATCCCTCCCTCTAGCACCAACCTTCTCAACCTTATATTAGAGATTTAGGTTATATAGACCAAGGACCTTCAAAGCCCTAGGAAAGCAAACACACGCTTAATTTCTGTATATTAAGGGTTGCAAGAATCTATCCTACATCAACTGAATGCAAATCAATTACTTTAACTAAGCTAAACCCTCAACTAGATTGATGGGCTCCAACCCCATGAAAATTTAGTTAACAGCTAAATACCCTAATCAACTGGCTTCAATCTACTTCTCCCGCCTCTCAAGGAGAAAAAAAGGCGGGAGAAGCCCCGGCAGAATTGAAGCTGCTTCTTTGAATTTGCAATTCAATATGTTAAGTCACCTCGGGGCCTGGTAAAAAGAGGGGCTATTCCTCTGTCTTTAGATTTACAGTCTAATGCTTACTCAGCCATTCTACCTATGTTCATCAACCGATGATTCTACTCAACAAACCACAAAGATATTGGAACCCTCTACCTATTATTTGGAGCTTGAGCAGGAATAGTAGGAACGGCCCTTAGCCTTCTTATCCGAGCTGAACTTGGTCAACCAGGAACTTTGCTGGGCGATGATCAGATCTATAATGTGATCGTAACAGCTCATGCTTTTATTATAATTTTCTTCATAGTTATGCCCATCATAATTGGGGGCTTTGGAAACTGACTTGTGCCTTTAATGATTGGCGCTCCTGATATAGCATTCCCACGAATGAACAACATAAGCTTTTGACTCCTTCCACCATCATTTTTACTTCTTCTCGCCTCTTCAATAGTAGAAGCAGGCGCGGGAACGGGGTGAACAGTCTATCCCCCCCTAGCCGGAAATTTGGCCCACGCAGGAGCATCCGTAGATTTGACAATTTTCTCCTTACACCTAGCAGGAGTATCCTCTATCTTGGGGGCTATCAACTTTATCACAACGGTAGTAAATATGAAATCCCCAGCTATATCGCAGTATCAGACCCCCTTATTTGTATGATCCGTAATAATTACCGCTGTTCTTTTACTGTTATCTTTACCTGTCCTGGCAGCAGGAATCACAATATTATTAACAGACCGTAACCTTAATACAACTTTTTTTGACCCTGCAGGAGGTGGCGACCCCATCCTGTATCAACACTTATTCTGATTCTTCGGACACCCCGAAGTTTACATCTTAATTCTTCCAGGCTTTGGCATAATCTCTCATATCGTTACGTACTACTCAGGCAAAAAAGAACCCTTTGGTTATATAGGTATAGTTTGAGCTATAATATCTATCGGCTTCCTGGGCTTTATCGTATGAGCCCATCATATATTTACTGTGGGTATAGATGTTGATACCCGAGCATACTTTACATCAGCCACTATAATTATTGCTATTCCTACCGGGGTAAAGGTTTTCAGCTGACTGGCTACACTCCACGGAGGTAGTATCAAGTGATCGCCCGCTATACTATGAGCCCTAGGTTTCATCTTCTTATTCACGGTAGGAGGCTTAACAGGAATCGTCCTTGCCAACTCATCACTGGACATCGTTCTTCACGATACATATTACGTTGTAGCACACTTCCATTATGTGTTATCAATAGGAGCAGTCTTTGCTATTATAGGAGGGTTTGTTCACTGATTCCCCCTATTTTCAGGCTATACATTGGATGATACCTGAGCTAAAATTCATTTTGCAATTATATTTGTAGGTGTGAATATGACATTTTTCCCACAACATTTTTTAGGTTTATCAGGAATACCCCGCCGTTACTCCGACTACCCTGATGCTTATACCACATGAAATATGGTCTCATCAATCGGATCCTTCATCTCCCTGACGGCAGTCATACTAATGATTTTTATAGTCTGAGAAGCTTTTGCCTCAAAACGAGAAATCCTAGTAGTAGAGCTAACATCAACAAACTTAGAATGACTCCACGGCTGTCCACCACCCTATCACACATTTGAAGAACCCGCCTACGTAAAACATAGCTAAGAAAGGAAGGAATTGAACCTCCCATAGTTGGTTTCAAGCCAACCACATAGCCACTATGACTTTCTCCAACTAAGATATTAGTAAAATAATTACGTAACTTTGTCAAGGTTAATTCACAGGTTAAACCCCTGTATGTCTTAATGGCCCACCCAGTCCAACTAGGATTTCAAGATGCCGCCTCTCCTATCATAGAAGAACTTCTATATTTCCATGACCACACTCTAATAATTGTTTTCCTCATCAGTTCCTTGGTCCTTTACATTATTTCCCTTATACTCTCTACTAAACTCACCCACACAAGTACAGTGGATGCCCAAGAAGTAGAAACAGTATGAACTATTTTGCCCGCAGTGATCCTAATTCTTATTGCCCTTCCATCTCTACGCATCCTATACATAATAGACGAAATCACTACACCTTCCTTAACCCTTAAAACAATAGGCCATCAATGATACTGAAGCTATGAATATACGGACTATGAAAATCTTTGCTTTGACTCATATATAATTCCTCTGTCAGATCTTAAACCCGGTGATCTTCGCCTACTCGAGGTTGATAACCGAGTTGCCTTACCCACAGAAATATCAATCCGAATGTTAGTATCCTCAGAAGACGTACTTCACTCATGGACCGTACCTTCCTTAGGCGTAAAAACCGATGCTATCCCAGGGCGCCTAAACCAAATTACCCTAATAACCTCTCGTCCAGGTATCTACTATGGCCAATGCTCAGAAATCTGTGGTGCAAACCACAGCTTCATACCAATTGTACTCGAACTAGTCTCCCTAAAATACTTTGAAGAGTGATTACTAAATATATTATAATTCACCGTGAAGCTAACAAGCATTAACCTTTTAAGTTAAAGACTGAAAGTCCAAATCTTTCCACAGTGATATGCCACAATTAGACACATCAACATGATTCATAACAATCTCCTCCATAATCTTTACCCTATTTATTATTTTTCAACTAAAAGTCTCAAAACTCAACTACCCCTTAAAACCTGCATCAAAATTCCTTATCAACCGTAACCATACCAACCCTTGAGAGTCAAAATGAACCAAAATTTATTCTCCTCTTTTATTACCCCAACAATTGTAGGAATCCCTGTCGTTATTCTCATCATCCTAACCCCCAGTATTCTCTTCCCCTCCCCCTCCCGACTTATTAATAACCGCCTCACCTCCCTACAACAATGACTGATTCAACTAATACTAAAACAACTAATAGCTACACACAACACTAAAGGACGAACCTGGGCTCTCATACTAATTTCACTAATTCTATTTATTGGCTCAACTAACCTACTAGGCTTGCTACCCCACTCGTTTACCCCAACCACACAACTATCAATAAACTTAGGCATAGCAATCCCCCTATGGGCAGCTACAATTATTACGGGCTTCCGTTACAAAATAAAAGCATCCCTAGCTCACCTCCTACCACAAGGAACACCCACCCCACTCATTCCCATATTAATTATCATTGAAACTATTAGCCTTCTCATCCAACCTATAGCACTAGCCGTACGACTAACAGCCAACATTACGGCAGGCCACCTCCTCATACACCTAATTGGAGGAACCACCCTAGTATTAACCTCTATCAACCCTAACATTTCCCTAATCACATTTATTATTCTTGTTTTGCTCACAATCCTCGAATTAGCCGTCGCCTTAATTCAAGCCTACGTATTCACCCTATTAGTAAGTCTTTACCTACATGATAACACCTAATGACCCACCAAACTCACGCTTACCATATAGTCAACCCTAGCCCCTGACCCCTTACAGGAGCCCTATCAGCACTCCTAATAACATCCGGTCTAATCATATGATTTCACTTTAATTCAAACTATCTACTATCACTAGGACTACTAACTAACTTATTAACAATATATCAGTGATGACGAGATGTCGTACGAGAGGGAACCTTCCAAGGCCATCACACTCCTATTGTCCAAAAAGGCCTCCGATATGGCATAGTCCTATTTATCATCTCAGAAGTGTTCTTCTTTGCAGGCTTCTTCTGAGCCTTTTACCATTCGAGCTTAGCCCCCACCCCGGAACTTGGAAGCTGCTGACCCCCAACAGGCATTCACCCACTCAACCCTCTAGAAGTACCCCTACTTAATACAGCTGTACTTCTAGCTTCAGGTGTGTCTATCACCTGAGCCCACCATAGCTTAATAGAAGGTAATCGAACATGTGCCCTCCAGGCCTTACTTACTACCATTCTCCTAGGCATTTACTTCACACTTCTCCAAACCTCCGAGTATTTCGAAACATCCTTTACAATTTCAGATGGGATTTATGGATCGACATTTTTCATAGCAACAGGCTTCCATGGCCTACATGTCATCATCGGATCCACTTTCCTCACCATTTGCTTCTTTCGCCAAATAAAATTCCACTTCACCTCCAACCACCACTTCGGCTTCGAAGCCGCAGCCTGGTATTGACACTTTGTTGATGTAGTATGACTATTCCTATACGTCTCCATCTACTGATGAGGATCCTATTCTTTTAGTATCACTTAGTACAATTGACTTCCAATCAGTTAGCTTCGGTGCAACCCGAAAAAGAATAATTAATCTTCCACTAACCCTTGCGATTAACACCCTTATGGTCATAATTCTCGTAATAATTGCATTCTGACTACCACAACTGAACGTATACGCAGAAAAGTATAACCCCTACGAATGTGGATTTGATCCTATAGGATCCGCCCGCCTACCATTCTCCATGAAATTTTTTCTGGTAGCGATTACATTTCTCCTCTTCGACCTAGAAATTGCCCTCCTCCTTCCACTCCCCTGAGCAACCCAGACAAACAATCTAAAACTTATATTAACAACAGCCCTTGCGCTAATCTCTATCCTAGCCGCAGGTCTCGCCTACGAGTGACTTCAAAAAGGGCTTGAATGAGAAGAGTAACATTGATAATTAGTTTAAAACAAAACAAATGATTTCGACTCATTAGATTATGGGCTCACATAATTATCATATGCCCTCAATCTTCACCAACATCACCTTAGCCTTTACTATGGCCCTAACGGGAATACTAGTATTCCGCTCACATCTAATGTCTTCCCTACTATGCCTAGAAGGCATAATACTGTCCATATTCATTTTAAGCATTCTCTTCACCATAAACATACACTTCACAGTATCATTCATCATACCAGTTCTCCTGCTAGTACTTGCAGCCTGTGAAGCAGCCATCGGTTTGGCCCTACTAGTAATGGTATCCAATACCTATGGATTAGACTATGTTCAGAACCTCAACCTTCTTCAATGCTAAAAATTATTATCCCAACAATTATACTACTACCAACAATATGATATTCTACCAACCCTATAATCTGAATTAACATTACTCTTCACAGCTTAACAATTAGCTTTACAAGCTTATCTCTCCTTAATCAGGCTGACAGCAACAGCAATAATTTCTCGTCAACCTTCTTTTCTGACCCATTATCATCACCCCTCCTAATCCTAGCAATGTGATTATTTCCCCTCATAATTATAGCAAGCCAATGCCACCTCGCAAAAGAGCCCTGAGAGCGAAAAAAACATTTCCTCTTTACCCTAATCTCTCTACAATTATTCCTAATTATAACATTTACAGCCACCGAACTAATTATATTTTATATTTTATTTGAAGCCACATTAATTCCCACTCTCATTATCATCACCCGATGAGGTAACCAGACAGAACGACTAAACGCAGGCCTATACTTCCTATTCTATACCCTCATTGGGTCCTTACCACTACTCGTAGCACTATCTTCCATCCAAAACTACATAGGCACACTAAACCTTTTCATAATAACCTACTGAACCCAAGAATTAACCAATTCATGATCCAACAGTCTGATATGAGTAGCATGCATTATGGCCTTTATAATCAAAATACCTTTATATGGTCTACACCTATGATTACCAAAGGCCCACGTAGAAGCCCCCATTGCCGGATCCATAGTCCTCGCAGCCATCCTTTTAAAATTAGGAGGGTATGGAATAATACGCATTACTATTATCCTCAACCCCCTAACAAAATTTATAGCGTACCCTTTCCTTATAGTATGCCTATGAGGGATAGTCATAACAAGCTTAATTTGCCTACGACAAACAGACCTGAAATCACTTATCGCTTACTCATCAGTAAGCCATATAGCACTGGTAATTGTAGCTATTCTTATCCAAACACCATGAAGCTTTATAGGGGCAACAACCCTGATAATCGCACATGGCCTCACGTCATCGATACTATTCTGTCTTGCCAACTCGAACTACGAACGTATTCATAACCGAACGATGCTCTTGGCACGAGGACTTCAATCCCTCCTTCCACTAATAAGCACTTGATGACTTCTTGCCAGCCTAACCAACCTAGCTCTACCACCATCTATTAACTTAGTTGGTGAATTACTCATTACCATGGCATCTTTCTCGTGATCTAATATGACAATTATCTTGACAGGCCTAAATATATTAATTACTGCCACCTACTCGCTATACATATTAATAATAACACAACGAGGCGAGCCCCCATACCATGCACACAACTTTAACCCCTCTCTCACGCGAGAAAACACCCTAATATCTATACATGTTTTTCCCCTTCTCCTTCTCACCCTAAACCCCAAAATCCTTATAGGACCTACATACTGTAGATGTAGTTTAAACAAAACGCTAAACTGTGAATTTAGACATAGGAATTTGAAACCCCTCATCTACCGAGAGAGAACGTAAGAACTGCTAATTCTACACACCATACATAAAAATATGGCTCCCTCAACTTTTAAAGGATAGAAGTTATCCGTTGGCCTTAGGAGCCAAAAAATTGGTGCAACTCCAAATAAAAGTAATTAATTTATTTTCCTCCTTCACTCTAATTACACTAATAATCCTAATATACCCTATCATGACTAACCTCATAAACATTCACAAAAATGTCCCCTACACACTCCACGTAAAACTAATCACTACTTATGCCTTTCTTACCAGTCTCATTCCAGCCACATTATTTACTTTCTCACAACAAGAAACAATCGTATCCAACTGACACTGAATAACAATCCAAACCTTGAAACTAACCATTAGCCTAAAAGCAGACTACTTCTCAGTGTTATTTATTCCAGTAGCATTACTCGTTACTTGATCTATCATAGAATTCTCAACATGATACATACAATCAGACCCAAACATCAACCTATTCTTTAAGTACCTTCTCCTATTCCTAATTACTATACTAATCCTAGTAACCGCCAACAACCTATTTCAACTGTTCATCGGATGAGAAGGCGTTGGCATCATATCCTTCCTTCTAATCAGCTGATGGTACGGACGAGCCGATGCAAATACAGCAGCCCTCCAAGCCATTGTTTACAACCGTATTGGAGACATTGGATTTATTCTATCCATAGCATGATTCTTAGTACACTCAAACACGTGAGAACTTCAACAGATATTTATGCTTAACCACAACCCAAACCTGGTTCCGTTAATAGGCTTACTCCTTGCAGCTACCGGAAAATCCGCCCAATTCGGACTTCACCCATGGCTACCATCAGCAATAGAAGGTCCCACTCCAGTCTCAGCCCTACTTCACTCAAGCACAATAGTAGTAGCAGGAATTTTCCTCTTAATCCGATTCCATCCCATAACAGAAACCAACAACACAGCCCAAACCCTTATATTATGCCTGGGCAGCATCACCACACTGTTCACAGCAATATGTGCTCTCACACAAAACGACATCAAAAAAATCGTAGCCTTCTCCACCTCAAGTCAACTGGGCCTGATAATAGTTACTTTAGGTATCAATCAACCTCATCTGGCTTTCCTCCATATCTGCAACCACGCCTTCTTTAAAGCCATACTATTTATATGCTCCGGCTCTATTATCCATAACCTAAACAACGAACAAGATATTCGAAAAATAGGGGGTCTACTCAAAACCATACCCTTTACAGCCTCCTCCCTCATCATCGGAAGCCTCGCACTTACGGGCATACCCTTTTTAACAGGTTTTTACTCAAAAGACCTTATCATCGAAACTATGAACATGTCCCATGCCAACGCCTGAGCCCTAACAGTCACACTCATTGCAACCTCCCTAACCGCTGTCTACAGTACTCGAATCATCTTTTACGTGTTAATAAAACAACCACGATTTACAGCTTCATCTATAACTAGCGAAAATAACCCCTTACTAATTAACTCAATTAAACGCCTAGCAATCGGCAGCATCTTCGCCGGATTCCTCCTATCCAGTAATATTCTCCCCATAACCACCCCCCAAATAACAATACCCACTTATCTAAAAACAATAGCCCTAGCTGTAACTATCCTAGGACTTACCCTAGCAATAGAACTGAGCCTTACAACAAACAACTTAAAACTTAAATCACCCTCTCAAGTACTCAAATTCTCAAACATGCTAGGGTTTTTCCCAAATATTATCCACCGCTTAACTCCCCTATACAAACTTACCACAAGCCAGAACACAGCATCCCTCCTACTAGACCTAATCTGATTAGAAAAGAGCATACCAAAAAATATGTCCCAACTACAGTTATCATTCTCCAAAACCGTCTCAAACCAAAAAGGCCTAATCAAGCTATATTTCCTATCTTCCCTCATATCAACACTTCTAGCCCTCCTACTCATCATCTAACCCTTATTCGAATAATTTCAATAACAATCAACACACTAATAAATAAAGATCAACCCGCAACAACCATAAACCAGCTAACATAATTATAAAGAGCCGCCACCCCCAAAGAATCCTCACGAACGGTACTAATCTCCTTACCCGTAAAGACAACTCAATCTTCCAAATCATCAAAACCAACTACCACCTCAAAACTATCCTGCCCCATTACCCAGACCACCACTAACAACTCCATAACTAAACCCATCAACAATGACCCTCAAACAACAACACTAGAACCCCAAGTCTCCGGGTATTCCTCAGTAGCTATAGCCGTAGTGTAGCCAAACACCACTAATATACCTCCCAAATAAACTAAAAACACCATCAAGCCCACGAAAGAGCCCCCAAAACCTATAATAATAATACATCCCACAGCCCCACTAACAACAAGTCCAACGCCCCCATAAATAGGAGAGGGTTTTGACGAAAAACTTATAAAACCCAAAACAAATACAACACTTAACAAAAACATTATATAAATCATAGTTTCTACATGGAATCTAAACCATGACTAATGACATGAAAAATCATCGTTGTACTTCAACTACAAAAACACAAATGACCAACACTCGAAAAAACCACCCCCTCATGAAAATTATTAATAACTCATTTATTGATCTCCCCACACCATCTAATATTTCTTCTCTATGAAACTTCGGCTCCCTATTAGGAGCTTGCTTAACTATCCAAGTCATTACAGGCCTATTCCTTGCCATACACTACACAGCAGATACAACAACTGCATTTTCCTCCGTAACCCATATCTGCCGAGACGTAAACTACGGTTGAACCATCCGCTATCTTCACGCTAACGGAGCATCCATATTTTTTATATGCCTATTCATCCACGTAGGCCGCGGCCTGTACTACGGTTCCTTTGCCCTACTAGAGACCTGAAATATCGGTATTATTTTGCTATTCTCGGTAATAGCTACAGCCTTCATAGGCTACGTCCTCCCATGAGGACAAATATCATTCTGAGGTGCTACAGTAATCACAAATTTACTCTCAGCAATCCCCTATGTCGGCACCAACCTAGTGGAATGAATCTGAGGTGGCTTCTCCGTTGGCAAACCCACCCTAACCCGATTCTTCGCACTCCACTTTATCTTACCCTTCATCATTTCAGCCCTAGCCATAATTCACCTTCTCTTCCTACACGAAACAGGATCTAATAACCCACTAGGTATATCCTCAAACTCTGATAAAATCCCATTTCACCCCTACTACACTACCAAAGACTTTCTAGGGCTTCTGCTCCTCATCCTATTACTCATAACACTAACACTCTTCTATCCAGACCTATTAGGAGACCCTGACAACTATACTCCAGCAAACCCCCTCAATACACCACCTCATATTAAACCAGAGTGATATTTCCTCTTTGCCTACGCCATCCTACGATCTATTCCCAACAAACTTGGAGGAGTAGTAGCCCTAATCCTGTCCATTTTAATTCTAGCAATTATCCCTTTCCTTCAACCCAACAAACAACAAACCATGATATTCCGTCCCCTAAGCCAATTCTTATTCTGAATCCTAGTAGCAGATTTACTTACCCTTACCTGAATTGGAGGGCAACCCGTAGAAAACCCTTTTATTAGCATCGGACAAACAGCATCCATCCTATACTTCTCCCTTATAGTCTTTATTATGCCAATAACATGTCTCATCGAAAACAAAATACTAAAATGAAGAGCCCTTGTAGTATATTTATTACCCCGGCCTTGTAAGCCGAAAATGGAGCATTACTTCCCCAGGGCAACCTCAAGGAAGAAGTATCACACCTCACCCTCAGCACCCAAAGCTAAGATTCTACATAAACTATTCCTTGCCAAATTACCACCAATTACAATCTTCTCCCGTTATGTAATTCGAGCATTGTATGCCCCCCCTCATACTAGTACACTACAGTTCTTCTCGTAAGAGCCTCCCCACCGCGCCTATGTATATCGTGCATAAAGCTCTTGTCCACATGCATATAAGCAAGTACATATATATTCATATAGTACATAGGACATCTATATGTATTATCCACATTAATCTCTTTTCCCCACGAATATCCTCGGGTAAATATTTCTCTTGATTTTACATGAGTACATAATACTATTGATCGGACATGATACATTGATCTATTGATCGTACACCTGCGCATCAGGTTTCGTAATCCCTGTCAACACGGATATCCCCTTCCACCCTACTAGGGCCTCTACCATCCTCCGTGAAACCAGCAACCCGCCCGCATAATGCCCCTCTTCTCGCTCCGGGCCCATAAAACTTGGGGGTGACTAGACTGAAACTATACCTGGCATCTGGTTCTTACTTCAGGGCCATAACAATATACCCGCCCACTCGTTCCCCTTAAATAAGACATCTCGATGGATTAGTTACTAGAGTACCCGTGATTAGTCATAACTGAACTGTCAGGCCTCTGGTATTTTTTAATTTTCGGGGATGCAGGGACTCACCATGGCCTACGCCGAAAACCGGCCGGCCTGCGCCCAGACCATTGATTGTAGCTGGACTTAACATGTACATTCTTTACCCTCATAATTATCATAAGGTGGCTATTTAATTCATGCTCGAAGGACATAATCAATTTTAACACACATGTGCGCGCACATCGAGGCGCATGTATTTGTACGTGAATCCACATCTACGCTCGTACGTCAGTATGTGCGCACGTATACACGTACACACGTACACACGTATACACGTATACACGTATACACGTATACACGTATACACGTATACACGTATACACGTATACACGTATACACGTATACACGTATACACGTATACACGTATACACGCATACACGTATACACGTATACACGTATACACGTATACACGCATACACGCATACACGCATACACGCATACACGCATACACGCATACACGCATACACGCATACACGTATACACGTATACACGTATACACGTATACACGTATACACGTATACACGTATACACGTATACACGCATACACGCATACACGCATACACGCATACACGCACGCGTTCTTATATACCCAGTATCCTAAGACAAACCCCCCTACCCCCCATTCTAGCCTTCACAGATTCTTGGTACTTTGCTCTTGCCAAACCCCAAAAACAAGAACTTCCCGCACTGTTACTTAACCAGAACTTTGCAGATACTTATAACTTTGCCTGATTACGACAAACCAATAGAAAGGTATTCACTCTATGCAGGATGCCAATAATTTACGCTGATACCAGCGTAGTAGTTTAATCCATCTTTTTTCCAAAAAGAACCACTTCTAGTCAATTACAAATTCAATAATTCCTTAACCAAAACAACAGATATCCTACCCCAATTCTAGACCTACATGTTCTTAATATTCGTCCTCACCCAAAAATCCAA